CCGGAAAGAAAGAATTACGTAGAAAAGGATAGCATAGTGCGCCGGAGGAGAAGGACATACCCAGAGGGTAGGAACCTTCTAAAAGATAAAGATAAATGAAGGGAATAGAACGATGTCAGATCCCAACTCTGACTTCCCCAATTCATCTGATCCTCTTTATTTTCGCTTAGCAGAAAAGAAAAGAAAACCGCATGGTTTGAACGAAAAACACGAGTGTCGAGTCCTGAGTCTCTCAAAGAGAGAGACGGGATACAAAAAAACAACCTAATATCCAAATGATAAAGCAAATAGTTAACCGACTGAAAATGGTCGTTAAAGCAAACATAGGTCAAACCCAAACCCCCGACAGTAGCCGCAAAAGCCCCGAGTGTAAAGTCCCAACCCCAAGCAAGAAGATGGCGACATCTTTGACACTTCCTAAAAAGAATCTCCACCTTCCGAAGCTTGTAGGTGGTGTAAAGTAAATACAGCCTTTATAATATCCCAGTACAAGTACGGTTGCAAGAGCTGGGATTATAAAAGCCGAGGACTTCGAAGCTCCTGGGAACGGAGAAGCTACATAAGAAAATCTTGTTGTCACAACAGAAAAGGTTAGCGAAGCTAGCTAGACAGAAGACTTCTGAAGTCAGCTGAAAGAGGAGTGAAGGGTGTTCTTGTTGAGAAAAAGGGTAGACTGGGAATTGAGAGGTGGCAGCTCGCGAAGCAGGGGGTCGAGCAAGTGACCCCTCATGGGGTGCGGGAAAGATGCTTCTCCCATGCCTATATTTAGGATGCGCTCTACCTTCGGGGATACTACCTGAGATCCTCCCGCTTTGCCTCGGACCGCTTCTTCTTTCTTACTTACGAAAGATCCCCGGAAAGCTTTCTTGCTTACAGGATAGGCTGGAAACGAGGGTTGCTTTTGTGCCAGCTTTCTTTCCTGGCTCATCCCTGAACCCGGGCTCCTTCTTGATTGCTTGCTTGTTCCCTGGGATGTCTTTCCACCTGAACCCGGTCTTCCTCTTTCTTTTCTCTTTCTAGTGCAGGGACTTTCATCCGGCAAGCAGTTCTCACTCTTGGCCTGAAACCTTCCTTAAAAGGCTAGTCACTGCTAGTAGGGGTCCTTAGGAGCTGCTGGCCTACTTCGATATCTATCTGTCTTTCGATTCATGTATATGCAGTTTTTTACAGATATTTGGCTATTCGGCATTCCGCACGAGTCATTTACCCCCGGCTAACCTTTTTTTAACTTAACTACCTCATTCATGAACCTTTTACCCTTAAACAAGGGGAATTATGTCCTAATCCCCATGGTTATGCCCGGGGAGAATGTTTGGACCTAAACCTTTATAAGGCTGGCCTCTTTTCCGGGCTAGCTCGCAAAACATAGACTCCCATGGCTCGCTTGGAAAATTTGCGTACGTTGCTAACCTCTTATTCTCCTCCTATCTTCGAGCTCTTCTTGAATCGAGGAGTGAAAGCTCAGCTAGGAAAGTGCCTTTCTCCGATGGATGAGCGGGGAATAGCATCTGATACGATTTCTTATCAACCTCTCCTAATTGGAGAGAGAGAACCAATCTGACGGGGAGGAGTGCTTTTCTTCGTCCCATCACTAGCAGTTGCGGTTCAGCCACCGATACCGGCGCGGGAGACAGGGAAAAAGAGAAGGGTCGGTCTATTCAGTCTTATTAGTCCCCTTCAGCCCCTGGACGGAGCTCTTAGTCCTGATATCGAATGGGATGCGCTCCACGCGGGAAGAAGTCTTACTAGAGCCGGGTAGCCAAGCTAATCCGATGAGGAAGGCATGCTTTATGGATGGATGCACCAGAGATGGAAAGAATTTCTTCCTAAAGAGAAGTGAAGTCTCGCAAACGAGAGTATAGAGTCAGTCTAAATGAAACCAGGAATACTAGACATGCTACTCTCAACAAAGGAATGCAACTAGAGGGATCCGACCATCAATGTTCGTTCCGCCGGACCCATGGATAACATGCTCCATTCTCTTTCCCTCACCTGTCCCATTTCAGATTCTTTTGACGATTGGGATAATACCTTTCCCGCGCATTCCTTGCCCGATTCTTATACTATTGATCGGACTCCAGAAATTCCTTTATTCTATTTCATAAGGCTCACGCAGCCTATGCCTATTCTGTGCTGCTCTCTGATTCACTCGGGGATAGCCTTTGAACCCCTTCTTCTTGCAAGAGACCATTCCCTCGCAGCTGATTTTATAGCAGCTCCTTCTCAGCATCAAGACGAGACCTACCCTTTCCTTTACAAAGGTTAGCATTCCCCTATTTATATAAATAAAAAACCTTCTTATTAAAGAGGTTGCGTTGAATCCGATCTTTGCTTGATTTTCCTTCGCTCCTCGCTTTTGTTCAATTATAAAAAAAGAACCACTTTGATGAAGATTTGTAGCATCATTCAAGTAAATACAGATTAAGATCGTAGAAACATGAGCTTGTGATATAGCTACACCTAATTCCGGACCGGTTAATGCAAGAACTATAAATAAAGGGCCAAGATCCCCTATGAAATATAAAAGATCATTCATACATAGCATAGTCCAAGCGAACCCACTTAAAATCTTTACTGAACTATGACCGGCCATCATATTAGCAAATAAACGTATTCCTGAGCTTAATGCGCGAAAACAATGAGGGATTAGCTCAAGGAGTACTAAAAAAGGTGCTAACGGCAGTGGGACTCCTGCGGGTAATAAAAAGCTTAAAAAATGAAGCCCATTTCTTTGAAATCCCACTATAGTAATTCCAATAAAAATGGAAAATGAGAGACCCAAAGTAATGAGAAAATGACTTGTAACTGTAAAGCTATAAGGTATCATACCCTGGAGATTCAAAAATAACAAAAAAGTAAAAGTGACCAAGATGCAAGGGAAAAACTTTTGTTTAACATTTCCGGAAAGACCGCCTATTTGTTCGTTTACCAGGTTCAGCACGAAATCATAAATAAGCTCTACCAAGGATTGCCAAGCATTTGGTACTGAGTTTCCTCCTCCGTTTTTTGTAACAAAATGAACCAGAACTAGGACCAAACTGAGAGTGAGTAGCATAAACAAAGATGGATTTGTGAATGAGAAATACAAGTCTCCTATCTTCATAGGAATCAATGGAAGAATGGAAAATTGCTCAAGTGGGCTTTGGGGGGGGGGGACGATTCCCGCTATCTCAAGGGCATCCCTATAGGTTTCACTCCCTATTCCGTTTTTGTTCAAATCCTCCACAAGGTACTTAAGAAAAGGGATATTGTTGCTTTCCCCATGTGCAGCCTCGGATGCAACCAGAACCTCTTGCTCACTATTGTGAGGCATCAATTCTCCCAATTTCTCGTGTATCTCAGATTGAAGCTCTACTATACGTTCACTGTTTGGGTTAAGACCAGGATGATCCTCAAAAATACCATGATAAGCACCTTGAGTGTCGGACGATGAACCACTACCATCCGAGGAAGAAGCGGAAAAAGACTGAGAGGATGAATTTCCAATAGAAATACAAGAAGAAGAAGAACCCTGAGTACCAGACGATTGAAGACTAAAATCGTTAATAGTCGTCGTGGATTGACTCGGAGCTATAGAAGATGTATGACTAGCACTTGAGTTAAGACTATCCTCATCAAATCTAAAGATGCGTGGAAACATATAAGAGTTTTGAGAAAAAAGATTCCCTCCAGACAGAAAGAGAGTCCTTCCTGTATGAGTAGTATAGAAGTATAGAGAGCTTTGGTTGGTTGTTGACCAACAGAAAGCATGGGACAGGCATTGTTTGAGCCCTTTTTCCAAGTTAAGTCAAGACCGGTTACCTAGACTAGAAGGATCCCTCACTGCACACTTTTTATATATCTGTCGGCTGCGTGCTATCGCAGAGAGAACAACAGGAGGTTCAGTCAAAAACATTTACCGCGCTCAGCAAGACGAATCATCTTTCTTTCTATACGTAATTTCGATAAGAGTCTAGCCAGCTCGTCTCTGCAATACTAGATAGATATGTGTACCGCATCGCCCATTGACTTCAACACGAAAAAAACCTTTCAATTCCCTTTGACTTCGGCTTAACCAACCGCAAGTTAAAGAGCTAGCTGAAAAGCCTGCTTGGCTTGCCCTACTGGCACCGTCCCTACAAGAATCCCTAAGCCGTTTTAGCGGAGAAAAAAGTGCTTGTTATTTTGGCTTGTGTTCCTTGGCCCGTTGCTTGCTATTCCTATTATATCTATAAAAGAAGGTCCTATTCCGCTTCCTCTTATGCCGGTAGATTGAATACCGGACGGGGTAGAAGGTTCTGTTCCTATTGAATCAGATCTGGCATTAGTTGGAAAATCAAATAGGATATCAGAGATTCCGACTACAGGAAAGAGAGCACCGGAGAAGTCCCAAAGACTATTCTCACTGGATTGAATTACATCAAACCTTCCTCCAGGAGTGAAGTTGTTTTCCTTGGGTCAGATGTGGCATTTCTTCTATTATACGATACCGGCATCCACTTCTTCAACTCGAACAAGAACATCGGTTCTTCCTTCAACGGCAGCTGAAATAGCAGGGGATCTTGCTAACTGTGCTTATTCTGCTTCCTAAAAAATAAAAGAGAATCTCTCTGTCAACAAAAGCCATTCTTGGCTTGGTCACATTCATTCAACCATCAAGAATTCATCAACCATTTCACCCGCTCCTACCTTCTTTCTTTTCGTGTAGTGGGACTCCTTCTTCGTAAGTAAGAGACAGCTGCAGATAAGACAAGAGCGACAATCGCTAATGGTTCTGTTATACGAAACTGGAGTTACCCCGGTAATTAAGCGAATGAGTACGATTTTCCGATCGATCTATTGGAAACAGAACGCCATTAACCAATTACTAGCACTCCTTCACTCTGGAATTTCAACATCCAGGAGGAGAATCGGCTATCTTAGTGACCGCGGCATCTTTTTCAGTGGTAGTAGATGGTTGAGCACCATCCAACGAATCCGCGGCAGCAGTTTGATCCTCTATGGCTAAGCGGCAAGCCTCCTTGCCTTGGCTACATCAGATTCTTCCGTGGTAGAAGAAATCGTGAGACATCAATTTAGCATAAGATTGCCCTGTGTGAAATATACGATTTTCCCTTCCAGGGTGTGACAGGCATTTCTTTATAAAGAACTGAGTCAGCTAACTGGGAACCACAGGAGTTTGCCCTTTGATCTTCCCTCCCGAGACTCGTCAATTCCTTTCAACAAAGTAAGGGCTCTCTTTTCCCAAAACTAAGTAAAAGGGGAGAAAGCTTTCCATTAAAGCATATGGTTGGGCAACAGAACCCCATGGAATGGGAACATTAGTCACACCATCCACTGAGTCAACAACAGAAGTGGTCTCATATACTCAGCCTGATTCCGCTACATCGAGTACTAAAGAACTCGAGGATGAAGGGTTCGAAAGAATTACTTGACTTCTACCCTCTCCTTTCTTCGCTTTCTAGCAGCAGGAGATGGTGGGAGGGATTATGTACCGGCATATCACTTTAGACAGTCTTACCTCGAGTAGGTGGTTCAGCTTATGATCCAGTGGGATACCGATGCGATAGCCGAGAGAGCGAGTAACCCATAATTCTTTCCTTCCCTTCCCGTTAGAGGAGGTGATCAGCATTAATCTTAGCTAGGAAAGGTAGACCCTCTTTCGGAAGTCGAGCATAAGCCAGAAAAAAAAGTGCATTGCTACTCTAGTCGTTAGGTGGGGGATAATGCCATCTGTGTCGTGGAATACGGTAGGTGGATGGAAAGCGGGCATTAGAGGGATCTTTTTTTCGGATTTTTCGTCGACATAAATGGTGGTGGGTTGAAAGTGAGTCAACCGAACTCTCCGGCCGAGTACTGAACCGACTTCTTTCATCAGGGTCACCTATCTTTCAATTTCAGATTCTATCGACCACCCGTGCACGCTTCCTTTAGCGAGACTGATAGAGGGGTAGTCGCCCAGGAACTACTTCCTAACTATGGGGATATTCAATCGACCGGGCCCCTCATTTTGTCTTTCTCTCTGGCTCGGGAGACGAGTGCAGCCCCGTAGTTCAACGGAGAGGGAAAGCAGAATTCACATGTTACCAGAGGAATGCATTGTGTCAAAAGTAAAAAATATGCGGCGATCGAAATGAATCTCAGTGATCTGTACGATAAAGACTTTTTTTTTGAGTCGAATGAGGGGATGAGAGGCATTCTCACCAGCCTTCGTAGCAGTATTGTGCAAGTCACACTAGGAGCCTATTCGCATTCTAGGAAGAGTTTCAAGGTTGTAGCAATCCGAGTAAGGGTATCAATAGTATGTGGGGGTCATACTATGTGATTTACACCCCGGTTAACAGGATGGGGATGGATAGGATATTCTCCCAAGAGCTGAGGAGCTAATTCCTTTCTTTGCGGAACCATAGCTAATGGCTCACTTAACTATCTTCCCTTTTACCTTTTGTCTTTCGCTTCCAGCTTCCCGGGGGAACAATCTAGCTAGGCCTATTTGAACTAATAAGAATTTCTGCTCCGAGCGGCTCACTCTTATATTATTCTTTATTTTATTCAAAGCAAAGAGAAAGAGGTTCTGAACTCAACTAAGCAAGTAGCTGGAAAGGAGTCACTTTACCTGCGGGAAAGGCGGGATACTCTTAGAAAGAAGAAGTTCGAAGAGAAGAGTGGGGGGTATATGCCTTAGTCAACCTCGGGATATTGATTGCCAGTTAAGCCCTCGTGCGTGGTGAAAGAAAGAGTTCTCCCGAACCCGAAGAGAGAGGAAAGAGCGAAAGCTAGGATCGGATGGCATAAACGGAAGAAGGAGCTTACTCTGAAAAAGTAGCCAGGCAAGATTCTGGGAGTTAAGTCCGAGTCCAAGTCTGAGTCTGAGACCGAAGAAAGAAGCTCGACATCTGAATATGGGGCAATACCGGAGAGCACAGAGCGAGAGGAGAACAAGTCTTAAGGATCAGAGTGGAAGCTTTCCTAATAAGGAAAAGGGGTACTGTACTAATTGAGTAATCTCAAGTCAGTAAAGCCGGACAGGTAAGGGGTTAACCCAAGAGGGGGGACTGACTAAAGCAAAGCACCAAAGCTCATGGGATTCTATTCCACTAGAGGGTACATTTCCATTTAATAGGCTTTGGAAAGAATATGAGTGGTCTCCGTCCTCATCCACATCCACTTCTAACTAAGAAGTTGAGGGACAAGACCGAAGGTATAGTTTACCAGCCGAAGGTGGTTACGGTTTTGAACTAAACCAGCCTGACTCAGAAGTAGCCGGAAAGGCGGTAACTCGTTCTTAAGCAAAAGCAGGGGCTAACTCCACCGAAGCTAATGCCATTAGGAGAGGCCTCTGAACTCTGAGTTGAGTTACGTTTTGGGAAGATGACTGACGTTTAGTGTTGCCAGTTCCGATCGAAGGGATATGAGTTCAGTTAAGTCCGAGTCTTCTTCTTCGGAGTTTGGTAAAGAGAATAGCTCTACTATTTAGTATTGGAACTTACTCGACTAGCGAAGTGGAACTAGAAGAAGTTAAGATTCAGAGGCTAGGGAAGAAGTTTCAGTTTCAGCCAAAGAGGAGCGGAAGTAAGTGAAACGAACGGGCAAGGAGCGGAGGGATCCAAACTTTCTTGAAAGAAATTCCAGTGTTATTTTAAGTAAATAAAAAATTGGATTTAGGAGAAGGGAGGGCCTTGTTAACACCATGGTTTTGTAGATGCGTTACCCACGTCGGGGATAGGTACGTTTGTCACTCGACTGAGCATACGAGGATACTCAATGTGAACATACCCTCTCCCTAACTAAGAATGGCGCATCTTTCTGCATTGAGACTTTTCTGGGATTTCCTTCGCACCTTCAAAGGCTATAGGCTTGCTTCTTTCAACGACCGGCCACTCTACTGAATTCCTGACAGCAAACGAGCGGAATACTTTACCCGAGTAGGAGGGAAATGCAACGAGCACTAGCGCGCTTCGGCCTTCGAGCCTGCGCTTGCTTTACGCGAGCAATGAGGATGCGCGTTACTAAGGCTTTAGGCTTGAGCTCTTGGAGTTGCTTGTTGGGAGTCTGCTGTTTCCCATGCTTGTCTTTGTTAGCGATCGAACCATCTCGAAAGCACTAGGATCCGGATCTGTCTTATTGACCGGCTTTTAGACTTTGAACTGGCAAGTGGGGTTGTTGAGGGAGATCAAGACTGATGGCGCCTGGGAATCATCAAGTAATGCTGGAACTGGAAGAGTGATCAGAGGGCAAGCTTCTTTCTACAGGGCCTCCTAGCACACCTTAAAAGTCTTAGCCAAATCCTGTGCTTGTCCTGGTACCGTTCGTGCTTCTTTCGAGGAAGCACTTCGCTCATGAAGACATTGTTCTCGCCTCAACAAGGCTCTTCCAAATCCAAATTTGGGCCAGCGGTAAAGGAAAAGACTGATTCATATTTCTTATCTATCCCTCTACAGACTTAGTGTATTGATGACTGACGACTCTATGATGGAAGATTTCTATATATATTACATAGCTCGGTTCCACTGAATGTAGTATAGCAAATAGAGTTCAATAGACAAGCAGCGAGGCAGACAATGACTAGATCTCTAAAAAGAACTTGTTTTCGACTTGAAACAGCTTCTACTTCTCTGATTTCATCTTTTTTTATTAGACCGAGAGGGTCGAAAGTTTCCATCTCTTGGCCGTACCCTACACCGGAAGTGCTGCTCCTGAGCGCGCCCACTGGGTCCCGCATGACTTCGTTCGTCAGTTTTTCATTGCATACCTGCTGAAAGCCGGGTGAGACATTTGCTGTAAAAGCCTTGACACGTGCGACCGTCTCAGGGTTTATGATGTCATATACATTATAACACTCTGAGGATAGCATAATACTAGGTATTAACCCATACCAGACATGAAAGCCTAAGCAGATAGCATAATTCATTGCATCCGTAGTTGCTATTACATTATCAACATACTTGGATACAACCTCGTACTTATTATTCCTTCTCCATATTAGGTTTGAGAAGCCCTCATAAATAGGTTGGTAGGTCCTATTTCGTACTTTACGATCAATACGACTCCTCAATTCGTGTTCCCGAATTCTTTGCCTGTGCTCTAAATTCAAGAGTTGTTCATAAACACCACATGCATACTTACTAGAGAGAATAGTTCTAAATATGGGTGGGAATTGCCTCCTCAGGATGACTCGCCGCATAGTTACCGATTCTGCGCAGTAAGCAAGGTACTTCGCTGTCCCGAAATAGATAAAGGTAGGGTAGGCAACAAGTGTAGGTGACCTACATAATAATCCAGAATTTCTAATTCGAGAGATTTGATACTTAATCATTTCAGTCAGTAGTAGAGAAGCAATCCGCCCACCCAAGGAGGGCTAGCTAGTTTAGTCTAATGCTAGGCTAGGTGATTCCTCTCTATCAATGACTGAAGCAACATCCAGAGAGAGAGAGCTCACTATACCACCAGGTTGCCGCATTTGCTTATGAAACAAGAACAAGAGAACTGAGCATAAGTCTGATTTTTTAGGGTAGTCAAAAAAAGAAAAAAGGAATTTCATCCGTCACTTCGCGCCCCCCTTAAGACTGATTCCTTCTAGCTTCTAGGCGAGAAGGTTGGCACAAAAGCAGCGAATTCTCTTGCTGCGCTTACGCTTATTCCGACAACAGATTCATCGGTCACTGGATGCGTGCTAACAGAAAAGAAGAAAGTCATCAGGTAGGTAAACAACCCCGGTGCCAAGCTAAAGACAAGGATTACATCGATAAGAGCAAAAGCAAAAACGGCTTATTATCTTGAACTCACAGAAAACTCAACTACTTGAATACCAGGAAATCAAACAAAAGATGTGCCAAATCGTTCTCTATCGAATCTCTGTCTAGAGCAAAATGAAACTGATTCCACTTGAGCAAGAAGACGACTCTAAGTATGCTGACCACGGACTGACTATAGCACCAACAGCTAGCTCGCTGTCACTTGGTAGAAGAAGGGTTCAGAGTAGCAAGCAAGCAAAGAAGCCAGTCAGTCGTTCTTAGATGGTAGTAAGACCATCAGCAGGTCACAAGCGAAAGTAAGAGAATCGGATGTGGGACGAGAGGAAGAAAGCTTAGTAGAGTGAGGAATTCTAAAAAAATTTTTTCATATGTCGACGAGTAAACTTCGTCGCTTTTTTAATCTTTTTGAATCATGATATGAAATGAGTCAAGTCAATTAAAGTATAGCATAAATAAAATTGCTAAAATAATAAAGGAAATACTCTAAACTAAGTGCGCAATATGTGACTTGTCGAAGAAGCTATCTTAGATTCTAAAGGATATTATTCCTATCTTATTGATAGAATACATTACTTCACTCGAACCAATATAATGAAGATAGGGCTTCTAGTTCATACTTCTTTATGTCTTCGTATGAGCTACTAACATAACTGAAATGAATTCTTTAGTAGCTTATACATACGGAGATAGTGAAACACGGAACTTACACAGTGGCTTAAACTTAAATATTGATATAGTATGCTAGATGAGCCCTACCTACTGCAACTAATGCCCCTAACTTGAATAGCGGACCTCCCTAGAAGCAGATGAAAACTCGGACAGACTAGACTCGCTCCCTCATCCTCAGGATTTGCTGTACAAGACGGCGCCTCACATATGGGTCATTTTTCCCTCCCGACCTGTATGATCAAGCCAGGTGTGACCGGGCGGTAGAAGCTGGCCTGTCCGCTCGGAGACAATCTTCACGTCCTAATCCTATCCACTCGTCTGTGAATCAGTTGATCCACCGCTCCGAACTGCATTTCCTATTTATCCTAAAAAAGTGCCTTACGGTGAACAATTCACAACAACTAGACCTGTCTTCAAAACAATCCTATCGCCAGTCCCAAACCTAACGGTTAATACTCTTAATTTAATAGTCCAAGCCGCTTTCGCTCCGCGTCAAGACTAACGTCCAAATTCACCCTTGACGTAGAATTAGTGATCGGCCGGCATTGATAGCACTTTTAAGCCGACTCCAAGATCCAAGGATTTACGAATGAAGCCACGGAACTTTCTTAGAAAGTCTATCTGGTCTAGTCTAGGAGAGCTTCAAACTCTAGGCGAAGGTGCATGATGAACTGAAGTTGCTGATCCCGTGCCGCTTCTTGGCACAGGCAGAATATGTAAACTCTTCTATGGAGGAGAGCTGGTGCCAATGGTCCTCATTATTGTGTAAAACTCCTGGATAGGCCGATTGTCTCGATGTGCAGTAGAGAGCTCCTGGAATACCAACAATGGCAAGGCTGGTCTTGTTAGAATTGATATTGAATCTAAATTCTAGAGAAAGAAAGAATGAGAGAAAGGAGAAAGAGTGGATCTTATTACGTAGAACAATCTTGAACCTGGTCTTCCTGAAGGAAGACTGGACATAAAAAGAGACTAGACCACTAATTGACAGTCTATCTAAAGGGCTATGTGGAAGAAGTCAAGGCCTTACTCGATTCTTAACCTTTGATCATCTATTTTATTTTCTTCTGATTGAAGTCTTGTTCTAATTGAATACTGTTAGGCATGGAATGATAGCGGACTGACTGGACTAATACCACACACTAAGAGATTTTGGCTTACCGAATGGAATACTTAGTCAAAGGCTCCTGTGCACCTAAACACAAGAAAGGAGAGGGACTGGTTATACACCTGGCTGGAACAAGATAACCCCGCTATCGACTACCCAACTCGCGAAGAAAGAAAACGATTTCAATCTAAGTTACAAACTGCCCGACCGATGGAAAGCTTGACTTAGCTTGGCTATAACACTAAGACTTCGTTACACTTTTCGTCGACTAATAAGGATCTTAAGGAAGAGGCAGGGGCTCTTGATATCATCAATCGCTAAATAGTGGAGACCCTTAAGCAAGACTCTCTACTGCAGGTCTTACTGGAGCTTTTTTTTTCTTGAATTGACCTTAGCTAGTCTCTTAACCTTGCAGAGCCTTCTATCGGACGGTAACATAAGAAGGGTTAGGTTTTAGGGAAGAGTCATAGACAACCCCTAAAGCGAGAACCCCTCTCCATGCTTTGGGTTGGTACAACCCAAGAGACATGACTAAGAAATCATTACCTGACACCCCACCAAGAAGGTATCCACTCGTATGAGAGGCCCAAAATTGGTACTTTAAGAGCCATTGACCCAAAAAATAAGAAATACGCCATAGGAGCCCCCATCGAACCAAATGAGGTTCTTCAGAAGTTACTTTCCATGAAGTAGTTACGACAGGTGCGTCAAAGAATGCCTGAATGGTGGCATCCGGCGAACAAGCCTCTGCGTAATACCATTTCACGTAAGATAACCAGGACTTCATCCATGATCTTAAACAAGACCATTCAAGAAAATCGGCCATACCAGGTTGAACGAGAAATTCATCTGGCACAACTTTCAAATCCTTAGGATAGAATTCTTTCCTTAGAAGGGCTAAAACCAATCCTTCTAAGTAAGGGTCCAATGGTCGGCCCCTCCCTAACCACCATGTTAGGGGAAGAGCCCGCTTCGTGTACATAGAATACACACGTTGATAGTGACGTGATCTTCTATGGTTGATGCGAGAAAGACTTTGACCCCTGGCCAGGGTTGAAAACCTTTTAACAGGCCTCGTTTGGTTAATAGCCATAAGGGTGATGAGAACTTAACAAGTTCTTCACAGACACTGGAGATAGATCCAGTGTGAGAAGATTAGTTCTAAATCTTTTCGCGAACTCAACTGCACCGCTCTCAGAAATGAGAGACTTCTGATACGAGATCAGAACGCCTAACTTGCCAAGAGACTCGGCATACAACTCTGCTACCTTCGTATCAGCGAGCGATATGTCATCGCCTAAAATAGAATACGAAGTCAACTTGGTTCCCGGATATACTTGTTCCGCACACCACCACACCAAATAATGGTGAGTGAGTGCGAATAGAGGCCAAGAAGACAAATAACCTAGAGGCTGTCCAGCTACAAAGCTAACTACTGAATCCCTTTTCCTAACGAAAGGGACCCGAAATAGATTCTGTGCCAACAAAGAGTTGACAACAGAGGAAGCATAGGATCTATCAAAGAGTAGTTGGAACACCTCGAACATGAAGAATAACGGCCATCTATCCGTGGCCGACTTCAAGTCGAAAGAGTATACCTTTGATTTGCCAACTAAATAATCTAAAGGTCGTGTTTGATTAAACGTACCATCCATAGGTAACAGACGTAAAACCTCTGCTAACCACTGGTGGACGGGTCGGAGCAACCTTTGATTAATATAGTTACCAATGGCAAATATTCGTCTTTTGCCTCCTCCCTCAATAGTACATCCCAAGTGGAGGCCGACAACCACTAATATATGGTTTAAAATAAGCCCATGTGGGAATAGCCGGCCCTATGTACTTCTCAAACCAATCAATGTCATGACCCGTAAATCATTTTTTGAATGGGTCAAAAGCATAACGGATTCGATGGTACCAAAGGGCGCCTTGAGACATCTGAGCACCATAGGCGTGACAAAACTTCAGGAGAGTACCAAAGCAAGCGAACTCAAAAGGAAAGGCTAAGAAGATTGAAGTAAGATTTTTCAACCTTTCCATTTTGATTCCTTATTCAAAAAAGAGTAAGGAATGCTATAAACTTGCATCTCTCTGCACTATGTTCTGAAACGAGAGATTTCCGGGTATAGGTATAGTTAATATAATTAAGTTGGTCCGAAAGATCGGTTGCTTCTCTTCCGCCTTGGGTCGACCCGTCTACTATAGTATACCTCTATTCACTACTGTACAGTACTATATGAAAACAAAACCTGTAGTGTAGGAATACCTCTTCTTTCAACAAGCCTTAAAAGCTGTCTCCTTTAGTAGTTCCTCTACTCTAAATGTGAGGTAGCGAGCAGGAGGAAGAAATGAGGGGGACATAAAAGAAAGAAGTCCCACCGAGATTGGCAGGGAATAAAGAGAATTCCATTTATCCAAGGCCAATAAATAGAAGAAGAAAGTCTGCCCAAGGCATGTACAAAATCTTTCACATACCCAATAACTGGCTCTGGCTCTGCAAAGAAACTAGCTAAAACAGAGCTTGCATGAATTGCTCGTAAATAGGGTATTGCCTCATCTGCACCGACAGCAAGCCTTTCTACAGCGAAGGAAACAACTGGCCCGCGCCATCCAATACCTATTCTGCCCTCGAAAACAAATATTCAAGACCTATTCAATACCTATGAGAAGCCCTATACATAACATAAAAGAGGATAGCATCTAAAAGTAATAACACTAGGTAATCTTTCTCAGAACGGGAATGCTAGACCCTACCAAGTAAAGCAACTCCAACTGTCACTGCAACAAGTTCGAAGGCAGAAGCAATTGAATCTGCAACTGGCTAGAAAACTATTCCTGCTTAGGGATACAACCACAACCTATGGAAACTCCCAATGGCAGGTCCAACTTCCACTGGAGAGGATTACCCTCTCACTTAAACTTCAACTGGCTTTCTAGCTTACTTCCTTAAGTCAGATAACTAAGAGGAGAAGAAGGCAACTAATATGCTTTTCTCCTTTACCCAGCCTGCTGGAAAGTGATGGATACCTAGCCCCTGTTTGCTCGAAAGATGACCTAGCAGATGACCGGCTTAGAAGCTAATATGCTTTCACTTTCAGTGTCTTGCTTGCCTTTTTTCTGCTATTGAATGGTTGGAAACTGCCACTTCTACTGGATAGCTGGAAACTCTAATTGAAAGAGAATCAATGGCAACTACCAATGGCTGACTTACTCCAGCATTGCTTTGATAACTTCACTTGCTTGCTACTTAGGGACTCTAACCCCTATAAGTCGAACTCGCTCCCAGGGAAGGGAGAGCCAAAGCAACTGCAGGGACAAAAAAGACTCCTAAAGTATAAAGATGCTATGAATATTATTAAGAAAGGCAGGAAGTCACTCTCCATAGGTTGAGTCTCACACTCACTCAGGTAATCCGAGCTCCCCATAAGGCTAGCCTGACAGACTGCCTTACCTTCTGGGCCCGTACCTATCAAAGTCTATTCACCTTACCAGAATCTTACGTAAGATAAGGGGTATTTATGTGCAATGCTCGAGAAAAGCACAAAATCCCTAACCTGGAAAGGAAAGAAGAAAAAACGAAGCCACTAAAGAGTAAGGGAAGTGTGCGAAGGTAGGCTCAAGCTAACTCGAAAGCGAGTGAGTGCACTAATAGTAATTAATAGGAGTTTAGGCTTAAGGACAAGCAAATCACATAGGTTTCAGTGGAATCTCATGCAAACTGTGAGTAGCGATAAGGCAAGGCGGCTATTGTTGATGCATCGAATGCCATGGTTGGCTCTTTGAAAGAAGGAGCTGCATGTGTTCTTGTTCGAGAATCGGGATAGGTCCCTTTGATCCCTGCCGAAGCCTCATCTGAGGGGTAGGAATCGAATCCGCGGACAGGTCTTGTCTAATGACTTGGTTTCCAAGAAGAATTGAATCATAAGCATGGAATCGGACAAGCAACTGAACAGCCTTAAGAAAGGGCGCCAAACAAAGGGGGTTTAGCGCCTATTAGCTATTCTAGCCAAGCCAAGTCCACTTGAAAGTGATTCGTGAACAACCCTGTGATAAAGCAAGTTTAAGATGTGGGGGATTCCGAAAAAGGCAAGAAAATATCTGCCTACCCGAGTTAATAACGATCTCCCGCTCTAAGAATCTCCAGGAAAGGGTCTCATGACAATCCTTCAGGCAATGAAGAAGCTGGTTCTAGGGCAAAGTATAAAGCGTAATATCCTATCCGGTAATCCGCTTTGATTCCATACTTGAATATCTATCTTTCTCTAAATAAAGGATCGTCTAATGCTCCACTCGATAGAAAATAGATAGAAAAAAGAAGGTAGGATTCCCGTAGCTATGGTACTAACGTGCTAACGGTCTAAAAGAAGGACTAAGGCCAGTCATTTTCTATCCAGTTACAGATGGAGTGCTTTTTCAAGCCTCTCAAGTTTAAGCGGGTTCAAGGACTTTATATTCATATGTGCCAATCTATCCAGCAAGTAAGCTAGGAAGAGAGCTGTTTATAGGGCAAGAGCTAGGTATCCTTTCACGCGACCTGTGAAAAAGGTCAATCCAGCAGTGCCTAGGGATTTTCGACCAGTGATAAAGCGAGTGAAAGAAATATCAAAAAAGAGGGGACAAAAGCTATAAAGTTTTCACAAGCAGTTCCAATTCCCAGCTATTCAATTGCAGTTCTAGGTGAATCTGTTCAATCTATTATTCCCTTACATCACAATCATTCATTCTGCCATTCGATCCATTAGGTTCTTCAATTTTTTCTTCAAAGAAACGAGAGACACCGAACAAATTCCCTAGGACTGCTATAGCTCGCATGATATAGACCACGAAAAGTAGAAAATTCTCACTTATTCCACTCATTGCCACACATACATACAACCATCAAACCAGAGACCAAAGCAGGGCTCGACAAAACAGAAAGTCTCATGATGCGCTATTTTGGGCGTCGTCGTTACATTTTTGAAAGATTTTGCTTTTCAAATTAGAAAAGGCTTGGGATTCGATCCCGCCTTCCTTTATGTCATCCAATAGGGAATAGAGCCTTTCCAAGGCCGTGGCGGTACGGGAATTCTCGAGAGCTCGAGCTCCCCGTCCCATCCAATCTCCCGTTGGGTCAAGGGCCGCCATGAGTTTGATAATAGAAACCTTTACCTCGAATCGGTCCTCAGCTTGAAGACGGGCGAGGTAGAAATCCTCTAAAGAGGGGGATGGATTTTTCGCCTTTAAGCATTCCACGAAGCGCTGTTCCATGGCGCGAACACAGTCCCCCCCAATTAGATCATCATCGCCATATGGAAAGTCCCGTACAGGATTAGATGGAC